TTTTTATAATGTCTAGTATGGAGTGGATGCCTTGGAAGAAAAATATAGGCGTGAATAATCACGAAAGTGTTGGTTTAGGGAAGCCTGTGATACCAACCATCCTAATATGGTAAACTAGAGCTATAAAGCTCACTATAAAATTAGTATAAAAAGGGGGAAGTGAAACATCTCAGTACCCTGCATATAAAATCAACCGAGATATCGTAAGTAGTGGTGAGCGAAAATGATAGTGGTAAAAAAAAATACAATGAACGAAAAATAACCATGCTGGTTTTTACCTTAGAAGGTGATAGTCCTGTAATTCTTTTGTTTTTTTAATAAGTAAAACGAGGCATGTTTACCTTGTTTGATTATTGGGGGACCACCCTCAATGCCTATGGTTTTTTCTTTCCGATAGTGAACAAGTACCGTGAGGGAAAGGTGAAAAAGAAGTTGCGACAGTGCATAGATCCTGAAACTCCATATTTGAGTCGAAGCTTTTTAGTAGCAACGGGATACCTTTTGTATAATGGGCAAGTGAATCTAAATAATGGGCAAGCTTAAGCTAATAAAAGTTAAGGCGAAGATAACTCGAGTCTTTCGGGGCGTTTAAAAGTCCTTTGTTTAGTACCCGAAGCCGGCTGATCTAAACTTGAGCAGGCTGATATTGTAGTGGCAACATTCTTTGGAGGGCCGAACCCGTGTATGTGGCAAAATACTGGGATGACTTGAGTTTAGGGGTGAAAGGCCAATCAAAGTCGGTGATAGCTGGATTTCTGCGAAATCTATTTAAGTAGAGCGTTCTATTAAAGAAATTTGGGGTAGAGCACTGTGTAAGCAAGGGGGAGATTTTCTCTTACCAAACTTTGGCAAACTCCGAATACAAATTTTATATATAGGGCAGACAGAGTTTGAATGTTAAGATTCATACTCAAGAGGGAAACAGCCCAGATTGTTAGCTAAGGTCCATAATTTAGTTTTAGTGGTAAAAGAAATTTTTTTTCACAGACCGTCAGGAGGTAGGCTTGGAAGCAGCCATTCTTTTAAGACAGCGTAACAGCTCACTGACCTAGATCAAAAATTCTGTCAATTTTGGGGGCTTAAAACTATTACCGAAGCTTCAAACAAGGCGTTTTAAAAACGTTTTGTGGTAGCAGAACCTTCCGTATATTGTAAAAGTTTTAGTGTAAACTAAAATGAAAATACCGGAAGTGAGAATACTTGCATGAGTAGCATAAAACAATGATAAACATTGTAGCCGTAAGTCCAAGGTTTCCAATCTAAAGTAAAACTGGGTTGGTAGAAGTCTCGACTTCTATAAAAACGGTCCCTAAGCTAGCAAGCCAAAGCTTGCAGTGATGGGTAAGATTAAACTGTGATAAGTTACTGACGAAAAATTCACTTTATTTTTAAATAAATTAAAAGTAAATTATTTTTTCCAAGAAAAAGGTGCTTTACAAAAACCGTACCTTAAACCGCCACAGGTGGACGGGTGGAGAACACTAAGGCTTTGAGATAACCCTGTTGAAGGAACTCGGCAAAATGACTCTGTAACTTTGGAATAAGGAGTAAAGGTTTAAGCGAAAGCTTTAATCTTTGACACAAAATCGGGGGTGGCGACTGTTTATTAAAAACACAGGTCTCTGCTAACTCGTAAGAGGATGTATAGGGACTGACACCTGCCCGGTGCCGGTAGGTGAAGCTTTAATGTTTACGCATTGAGGTCAAACCCCGGTAAACGGCGGCTGTAACTATGACGGTCCTAAGGTAGCGAAATTCCTTGTCGGGTAAGTTCCGACCCGCATGAATGGTGTAACGACTTCCCCGCTGTCTCCAACAGGGTCTCAGTGAAATTACATAGGTCGTGAAGATGCGACCATCCCACAGCTGGACGGAAAGACCCCGTGCACCTTTACTATAAGCAATTATTGTAATTCAAAGACTCTAGTGTAGAATAGGCGGGAGCTTATGACTTATCTTTGTTAGAAGATAACGAGGCATCAGTGAAATACCACCCGGAGATCTGTTGGTTTACTAACTATTGGACAGTGGTTGCTGGGTAGTTTGACTGGGGCGGTCGCCTCCTAAAAGGTAACGGAGGCATATAATGGTAGGCTCATTCCCCGAAAAGGGAAGTCGAGCATAATGGTACAAGCCTGCTTGACTGTAAGAAAGACATTTCAAGCAGAGACGAAAGTCGATCATAGTGATCCGGTAATTCTTTGTGGAAGGGTTATCGCGCAATGGATAAAAGGTACGCCGGGGATAACAGGCTAATGATCCTCTAGAGCTCCTATCGACGGGTTCGTTTGGCACCTCGATGTCGACTCATCACATCCTGGAGCTGGAAAAGGTTCCAAGGGTTCGGTTGTTCGCCGACTAAAGTGGTACGTGAGTTGGGTTTAGAACGTCGTGAGACAGTTTGGTCCCTATCTCCTGTGGGTGCATGAAAATTACAAGGATTAAACCCTAGTACGAGAGGACCGGGAAAACTTGATCCCTGGTGTTCCGGTTGTTCTTTTAAGGGCAGCGCCGGGTAGCTACATCGAGAAAAGATAATCGGTCGTTTGGCGAGAACCTTACCTTAATTCAAATTTTCATTGGGGGGTGGAAGATTATCACCTAGATAGGCGGGAGGTGCAAGAGCTGCGAAGTTTTAAGCTGACCCGTACTAATCCCCATCAGAAGTATCCTCTTGGTTATTTATAACGATATTCGTTAAAGTTTAACACTCACAACCTAGTTTAAGTGGATGGGTTAGTCATTTAATAGTCCTTAGAATAAAATTCAATTGATTATTCTTTAAAAGTTAAATATATAACAGTATAACACAGGAAAGTTTTTTATTATAGTCAAAGGAATAAACCTATACTTGCTTCTTACGAGAAGTTTTTTAGAGGCCTATCAAGTTAGCTAGTAGTTGCTCCTAAAAAGAAAAAGTTTATTTCAATTAAAAATATTCCTCTCATCAGACGTCTACTTTTTTACGTCCAAAAAGACGCGTTGTTCTAGAGAGTAGCGCAGGTAATTAACGTTATATCTTTTAGAAAATGATGAGACTTTAATTCTTAAAAAGCCGTTTTGTATTTACGTGCGTATTATTATATATGCTTATTTAAGTGTAATATCGTATCGCGTTGAAGGGTATTTAAGATATCCAGTATATCAACTTTTTTAGTTTTTAGAACTCCGTTTATTAAATTAATTTTAAAAAGGAGTACGTATTTTTTTCTTTTTTAAAGAATTTACCTTTATTATAAGAGAAGTTTTTTGTATATGCAAAAAAAGATCTTGGGTGTATAACTCAGTTGGTTAGAGTGGTGGACTTTTAATCCGAAGGTCTTGGGTTCAAGTCCCAATACGCCTACATTTGGGAGCATAACTCAGTGGTAGAGTGTGTGCCTTACAAGCACGAAGACGGGAGTTCGACCCTCTCTGGTCCCAGTTTTTGCACGTTTCTATAGTGCTTATGGTAATTTTATTTATAAACAAGAAGTCCGTTATTATTTTATTAAAACCTTTTAAAAATGTTAGTTCAAGCTGCTAAACTTTTAGGTGCTGGTCTAGCGACCATAGGTCTTGCTGGAGCAGGTGTGGGTATTGGAACCGTTTTTGGTGCTCTTGTTTTGGGTACTGCTCGTAATCCTTCCCTGAAAGATGAGTTATTTAGAATTGCAATTTTGGGTTTCGCTTTAACTGAAGCGATTGCTCTGTTTGCTTTAATGATGGCTTTCTTGATTTTATTTGCTCTGTAAGTGTCAGTTGCGTAAAAAAAAAAATTGAGAGAATTTTTTATTAGAATTTAATTTTGGCGGTGTAGTTCAGTGGTTAGAACGTTGGAATCATATCCCAAATGCCAGGGGTTCAAATCCCTTCCCCGCTAAAGTTTTTGCGACTTTGGTGAAATTGGTAGACACGTCAGACTTAAAATCTGTTTCTTTTGAGAGTATCGGTTCAAGTCCGATAAGTCGTAAAGTGGCGAGCGTAACTCAGTTGGTTAGAGTGCCAGGTTGTGGCTCTGGAAGACGGGGGTTCAAGTCCCCTCGCCCGCCTAGGCTAGATAGTATAAAGGTTTAATGCAGCGGGTTGCAAACCCGCAAATGAAGGTTCAAGTCCTTCTCTGGCTTTCCTCAATAGCTCAGTTGGCAGAGCATGTGGCTGTTAACCATAAAGTCGTTAGTTCAAGTCTAACTTGGGGAGGGTTTTAGTTTGGGTAGCTCAGATGGTAGAGTGAAGGACTGAAAATCCTTAGGTCGTTGGTTCAAGCCCAATCCCAAACATAATCGATGCTTCCCGGCATATTTAATAAATTACATAATGGTTTTATGGTATACCATTTTTCGACTACTTTTAAAGAAATAAGTTTTTGCACACAAGTTTTAGATCTTTTGTGGAAAGATAATTTTATTAGAGGTTACATAAAAACAAATGATGGTTTAATCAAGGTACTTTTAAGGTATTATGATGGTTTGCCTATGTGTAATCGTTTAATTGTGGTATCTCGTCCACGTGATCGACTTTATATATCTTCTTTAGATCTTTATCGTTTGCCTAAAGAATTCGGAGTAGTAGTGGTATCTACACGAAGAGGTATTATGACATCAGAAGAGGCCGTTCGTAAGGGGGAAGGTGGCGAGATATTAGCATACGTATCATGAACACTCGGATGTATAGATTACCTGTTGGAGTTGATTGTTTAAGTAATCAGGGCAAAGTTCGTATCTCAGGTCCTTGTGGTGTCGTTGTTTTTGATTCTTCTAGCAAGTTGTATCGTAAAGGTAATATATTAATTTTTTTACCAAAGTTAACAAAGTACTACAGTTCTATTTTTACGCAAGCGGTTCTGGGTGTTGTCTTAGGTTATACTATTGAGTTAAATCTTAAAGGTATAGGATATCGTGTAAGTAAAGAAAAAGGAGAACTTATTCTTTATCTTGGGTATAGTCATTCTATTATTTTAGAAATACCGAAAGAAATTACAGTTACGCTTGATAAAAAGATATTTTCTTTAATGTCTGCTAATTACGGTCTTTTGCAAAATTTTGCGACAAAAATACGGAGTTATCGTTTACCTGATTCTTATAAGGGGGCAGGTGTTCTCTATAATAACGAGATAGTAAACTGTAAGCAAGGAAAAAAAAATTAATGCTGAAAACAGAACATTCTTCTCTTTTTTCTTTTTTTTTAGGTTGTTCAGGATATGTTGTACCACGCCCTATAAATGATAATATAAAAATATCTAAAACAATGCACTCGTATGTCTTAGGTAAACGATCTGTCTACTATTTTTATAATCTTGAAAAAAGCTTGTATGGCATTAGGGCAACTTTAGAGGTTTTAGAGAATTTAATAGGTCAGGGTGGCGATATTCTTTTTGTTAGTGATTCCCCAATATTAAAAAATGTTTTTTATAATAGTAATAGCTTGAATTATATTAAATGGAAAAGAGGCGGTTTGTCAAAATTTAAAGAAGTGGATCTAGTTTTTTTAAATGATATTGGAAAAGAAAATCTGGTAGAGGCTCATAGAAAATGTCTTTTGCTTGTTGGGGTTGGAAGTCCCACAACTAGTGGGACTTCTTATCTGTTTAATTTAAATATGGACAATACATTTCTAGCATATTGGTTCTTTAATGCTGTGTATACCGCATCTAGACGTGGTATGAGAAGAAAATTAAAAAAAAACGCTTCTTTTCATAGTTTTCTTGGTAAGGGTTGTTTTAATGTGTAATGAGATTTAAACCTAAGTATAAATCGTGTCTTTGGTCTAGAACTGATATTTGGGGGGACTTATTGTGTAAAGAGAAAACTTTTCTTCGCCCGAAATGGGATTCTATTATGGGTATTCTCGGTGGTCGTCGACGTCGTAGGCGACCTTTATCCAAAACTCGAGGTAGGCACAAAATTAAACGTTCTTCATATCCTTTGTGTCATAACTATAAGTATATTCAACCCCATTCTCGTCCGAATCAAACTTTTAAGTATAATAAGTGGGGGTACCGTAATACATTATCTATTTTATTTTGTATACGCCGGTTTTATGGTGATTTAGGGCATAAAAAATTTAAAAAATCTTGTAAGTTGCTGTCTAAGTCAAAAGGGTCTTCTCAAAAATTAATTGGTAATTTGGAAAAACGTTTGGATGTTACTCTATATCGTTTGGGTTTTTTTCATTCTATTCTTTACAGTCGTCAAGCTATATTACATAATAAAATTATAGTAAATGGTAAATTTATTAATAATGGCAATTTTATGTTACGTAAAGGGGACTTTGTAGAATTTTGCCCGACACAACGGATAAATATACAAGCTTCCCTTTTATCACGATATAAGCATTTTAGATCTTTTCGTATGCGTATGGAGCGTTGGCGTTTATCATATCGATTTAAGTATGATTTGCATCTCCAACCTACCCCAGCTTGGATTCAAACTGATTATTCTAATTTGAGTTTTGTATTGACTTCAGATGTCGAAATTCCGGTAGTTTATCCTTTTAGAGCAAATATGGATGAAGCCTTATGGGCTTCTAAGTATGGTTATTTTTAAAAAGTTTAAAGTGTTTAGTTAGTTTTGTGTTTGTTTTATTTTTAAAAATATATTATGTGGTTAACTTTTTTAACAACGCTATTAAATATTATTGATCTTGTACTTCCTTTACTTATTGCGGTTGCTTATTTTACCTTAGCGGAGCGTAAAATTATGGCAGGTATTCAAAGACGTAAGGGTCCAAATGTTATTGGTTATTTAGGTTTGCTTCAGCCGCTAGCAGATGGTCTTAAACTTTTTGTTAAAGAAACTGTTTTGCCAACAAATGCAAATATTGTTCTTTTCGTATTAGCACCTCTTATTACTTTCATTTTAAGCCTAATTAGTTGGGCTGTTATTCCTTTTAGTTTTGGTAATGTGATTGCGGATCCTCAGCTTGGGGTTTTGTACTTTTTGGCAGTATCTTCGTTGGGCGTTTATGGTGTACTAATATCCGGTTGGTCTAGTAATTCGAAGTACGCGTTTTTGGGCGCTTTACGTTCAGCAGCTCAAATGGTTTCTTATGAGATATCAATGGGAATTGGGTTAATAAATGTATGTTTGTGCGTGGGTACACTAAATTTAACTGAGATAGTCATAGCGCAATTAGATATTTGGCTAATTTTCCCCCTTTTTCCGGTAAGCATAATGTTTTTCATCGGGTGCCTAGCAGAAACTAATCGTCATCCTTTTGATTTGCCTGAAGCTGAAGCCGAATTAGTTTCGGGTTATAATGTTGAGTATTCTGCAATGGGATTCGCTCTTTTTTTTTTAGGGGAGTACGCTAATATGCTAGTTATGGGTGGAGTGACTTCTATTTGTTTTTTAGGTGGTTGGCTATCCCCTTTTGGTATTGGTATCTTACCTGATGGTATTTGGTTTGGCTTAAAAATTTGCTTTTTTGTTATTTTATTTGTCGTGATGCGTGCTATACTACCACGTTATCGTTATGACCAGTTAATGAAACTTGGTTGGAAGTGTTTCTTGCCGTTAGCTCTGGCACTCTTTATCCTTTCCGTAGGTATACTTATAGGATTCGATTGGCTTCCTAATTAATAAATATTTTTTATATTTATTTTTCAATATCTTGTATATGATTTGCATTTCATATATTAAAATTAAGGGAATTCCTACTAAAATTTGGCTTATGATATCTGGTGGTGTAATAAAAGCTGCAAAAGTAAAAGAAAGTATGTAAATCAAACCTCGATATTTTACCCATATTTTTGTAGAAGTATTATTTTGTATAATATTTAATATAATCAAGATGGGAAAACTAAAATTTATTAAGGTATTAAATTGCTGTAATTGCTGTATATAATTAATTAGTTTTGGTTCTAGGGTTAAGTTTATAGGCATAAAATTTGTGGAATCGGTATAGAAAAGTCTCCAAAATATTTGTATAATTATAGGAGCTACAAAAGTGTACAATACTATATTAAAAAATATTGTTATTATTAGAATTTTAAAATAAATATTTGATTCATATTTATAAAGACCGGGGGTAAAAAAAAAAAAAAGTTGTGTTAATAGGATAATTATAGCAAAAGTTATAGTTAAGTTAAAACACAATTGTAAGTAGGTAAAAAAGATTTCTGTCACTCCTGTTGTTACAAAGTGGGATAAACCTTTAGGTAAAAATAAAAATATTAACCCTTGTTTATAAGTATATGTAGTAAAAAAAAAAAGAGTTACGCCAAATGCTGCGTAAGCTATGCGGTTTTTTAATTCTTGTAAATAGTAAACTGAAAATTCAAATTTTTTCATAGGTAAGATTGTAAACATAGGAAAGATAGTTCAATTGGTAGAACTTTGGTTTCCAAAGCCAACGGTTGGGGGTTCAAGTCCCTCTCTTTCTGTAGGTGCCATTGTGGGGTAATTAAATGAGAATAAGTTTTTTACAATTTTTGTTTATACTTTGTCTTGGTGTTCTTTTTTTTGCTGATTTCCCAAGGCTTGCCAAGATAGTTAAAGAAAAAGTTAGCGAGTACCAAAAAAAGAATCATAAAAATTAGTCTTTGCTAGACTTATCTTTGGTTTTACTTTACGGTCTGTAGTTTAATTGGTAAAACATAGTTCTCATGAAGCTACCATTGTAGGTTCAACTCCTACCGGACTGATTTTAATACAGGTGATTTGGAGTCTAGCCAAGTTGGTAAGGCGCCCGTTTTTGGTACGGGGATCGGAGGTTCGAGTCCTCCGACTCCAGAGGCCAGAGTGGTGGAATTGGTATACACGCTGGGTTTAGGTTCCAGTTCTTTTGGGAATAGGGGTTCAACTCCCCTCTCTGGTAATGTCCAGACCAAATATTAGTCAATGGGTTAAAAGATGCCAAGGTAAAAAGATAACAAAAATAAAAAGTGTAGGTCTGAAAGGTTGTCCTCAGAAAAAGGGTGTTTGTTTAAGAATATTTATTTGCTCGCCTAAAAAACCTAATTCGGCTCGTCGTAAGGTCGTTAAAGTACGTTTATCTAATAAAATAAGATTAACCGCGTATATTCCGGGACAGGTTCATAGATTGCAAGAGCATTCTCAAGTTTTAGTTAGAGGGGGTCGAATTCCGGATTTGCCCGGGGTTAAATACCGTTTAGTCCGCAATAAGTTTGATTTAGATGGTTTGTCTGGGCGTAAAACAGGTAGATCTAAATATGGTACAAAGAAAGGGGATAAGGTATGTTAGGAGTACAGATTAAAATGTCTAGTATCAAATTAAAAGAAAACTTTAGCTTTTCAGGCATTAAAAGTGATCCTCTGGTAAAAAAAATGATCAATCTTTTAATGCGAGATGGTAAAAGGTCAAAAGCGGAACAGGTGTTAAACAAGGTTTTTCAAGCTTTGGATGAAAAGTACCCCGGTCGTTCTTTACATATATTTTATTTTAGTGTTTTTGAAGCAAAACGTGATATCGGTATTCGTCTTAAACCAAAACCAAAAAAACGTCGCAAGATTAATTCTTTTAATACATACGTGCCTTATACAATATCTTCTATGAAAGGTTTAAATTTAGGAATGCGGTCTTTACTAAAAGCTAGTAGAGAACGTTCTGGGTCAAGGCCCTTTTGGGAGAATTTAAGCCAGGAGATCCTATTCGCATCTTTTGGTAAAGGGGAGGTAGTTGCTAAGAGATATAGTTTAAATAAATTAGCTGATTCTAATAAACGTAGAGTTCATTTAGGATATCGGCGTTTATTTCCCATAATATCTGAATCTAAAACATAACTAACATGGATTTTATTCATTTTTTTTTTATAGCTGCTGTATTATTTGTTATTGGTGTGGGGGGGGTTGTTTTAAATCGAACTAACATCGTGGTTGTTTTAATGTCTTTAGAGCTTGCTCTTCTTTCAGTAAGTTTAAATTTTATTATATTTTCTGTATGTTTAGGAGATCTAATAGGCCAGATTTTTGCTATTTTTATTCTTATAATTGCTGCTTGCGAGTCATCTATAGGGTTAGCCATTATTTTAGTTTATTTTCGTGTTCGTGGCAGTATCCGTATAGATCAAGCTTCGCTATTAAAATCGTAGGGGTTAGGCTTCCATGGTGAAATTGGTATACACGGGAGATTCAAAATCTTTTGTCTTTTGATGTGCCGGTTCGAGTCCGGCTGGAAGTAGAAAATATGATTCAATCGCAAACCTTACTTAAAGTTGTTGATAACTCCGGAGCGAAACTTGTAAGATGTATTAAAGTAAAAAATAAAAGCGGTAAAAGTTACGCCAACGTGGGGGATGTCGTTTTAGTTTCTGTTCGATCTCTTCGCCCACGTTACAGTAAAAGAGTTCGCCAAAAAATGAATAAATCAGAAGTGCATCACGGGGTTATTGTGCAAACCCGGAAGGTTTATCGTACTAGAGGTGGGTTAGGTTGCAGTTTTGGTTGTAATTCTGTAGCCCTTATAAGCTCTCAAAAAAAACCACTGGGGACTCGTATATCAGCTACTTTACCTTCAAGACTTCGTGGTTTAAAGTGGGGTAAATTAGCAGCGATGGCTAAAAAAATTATATAAAGTTATTTAATGCATCCTTATCAAAATCATTATCACGATGTAGTCCAAAAAGATCTAATCCTTTGTAACAATGTAAAAACAGCATCGAAGTTGCCGGTGATTAAAAAAATGTCTGTATACTTAGGTAGCGAAAAAGCTGATTCCAATTATGTTGTTTCTTTTTTTGCAGGCCTAAAAATTATTAGTGGCCAAACTCCTATATTAATTAAGAAAAAGACCTTTAGCCGATTAGGAGGTAATAGAGATATCGTAGGCGGTAAGGTTACTCTTCGAGGTTGTCGCTCCTATAGTTTTATTTATAAGCTTTTGTTTGATGTATTTCCGGGTATACGTCAGTTTGACGGCTTAAAATTACCGGCCCACAGCAGTATCTACTGTTTTGTTTTAAAAGATATTTTTGTTTTTGAGGAATTGATTCCTTTGTTTCCTTATTTTGAAGATCTAAGTAATCTTCAATGTCAATTTTATTTTAATACAAATAATAGGTCAGATATTTTATTTTTAGGTAATAGTTTACAATTATGCTTTATCCCTTAAATTAAAATAGCAAAGCGTTGGTAACTCAATTGGTAGAGTGTAAGCTTGCCAAGCTTAAAGTTGAGGGTTCGAGTCCCTTCTTTCGCTTTTATTTGATTAGTGTTCTTTAATTAAGTTTTATTGTGTAATAGCTTAACTTTAAATAAAAGAAGAGCTAAAGTTTTTATGCTTAAGTTTTTTATTTTTTTTTTTTCAAAGTATTTTGTGGAATACCATTTATTTTGTATCGATACACCGATACAATTCATCTTTGACGATAAATACAGGATATCCTCTTTAAGATCCTGTAATTTAGAATACATAATCATTATTATTGGACACCCAATACATTGTTTTGGTGGCATTAAATACAGTGGTACAAAATAAAGTTTTCCTGATTTTGATAATAATTTTATTTTTTCTATCTTAGAGGTTTTTAAGTTGCTCGCGTTAAAAATAGCAAAAGTTTGCTCATTATAAACAAACGCTCTCTTTTTTCTTAAATATTTTTTTCTAGGTGTGTACATCATTATAGTTTACAAATTTTAACCTTAAAAGGTAACTTGTTGGCGCCAGATTGAAGAGCTGGAAGACCAACTTCTTCAATTATACCGTAAAGTAGAAACAGGGGTTTTCCTGCGGATAAAGAGGCAACCCAATTATGAATTTTTCCTTTACCTTTTCCCATTCTAGCTGCTGTGGGTTTGCGACTTATTGGTATGTCGGTTAAAATAGGAATTTCTAATTTTCCTTCTCGTTTTATTTTCCGTCTTATATTTTGACGAGCTGCTTCTATTTGTTGTCCGTTAATATATACAGATTGTATAGGTATTAAAGCGAAGCAATTAAGTTCATTTAATTTTTGGGTTTTAGCCAAAATTTTAGGCAAGATTCTTGGTTTAAAATATTTTCTATATTTTGTTTTTTTTGGTTGCAGCATAAATTGTTAATTACAGATCCAAATTTTTAACCCTACTCCGCCGTACCCGGTTTGGGTTTGCTTATATCTCGCTTGTATCTTCGAGCTCAATTTGCTCAGTGGCATTTGCCCGATTTGATATTTCCAAACCCTACTTCGTCCTTTAGCTTTATGGGTAAATCTACCCTTTATTTGAATTTTTAAACCTTGAATTTTTTTATATTTTTGAAGGGCTTGAAAGCTTTGCTTTAAATACCTTAAGAATTCGTAATGTCTTTTACGTTTTTGTCGAGAACAAACATTTTGTTCAATAAATCTGCATAAGCTATCGGCGTTAGCCTTATTTTGGACTACCAAGGATATTAATTGTATACCGTATCTAGCGTAGTCATATTTTAAATTGTGAAAATTTTTTGTATAGTAAGCTATTTGTTTTCGTGCATATTTTGGAACAGCTCTAGTGTAAGTTTTTAGTCGATTAACTCTGATTGTTACTTTTTTCGTTCCTGTGAAATTTTGAATTAATTTAATAGCTTTTTGTAGCCTGTAGGCTACTATTGTCCAAGATTGTTTTTTTATAGTTAATTTGTTTTCTTTATAGCGTCTTGATTTTAAACGTCGTTTTGATCTTGTGTGCAGGTGAATAAAGTTAACTTTTATAATTACGGATCCTAAGAATTTATTTACAGTTATATCATTTATATAATGTGTAGTGCCTAAACAGCATGATTCAATTAGTTTATTAATAGTAGATAGTATGTAATAAAATCTGGGTTCGTCCCAATGACTGTAACTTTGATAAAAAGAGTTGGTCGGACGCAAAGTAATAGGATTAGCTTTTTGGGCCATTTATTTTTTTTGTTTTATTGTTACCACTTTTTTTTTTTTTTGTATGAAATTTTTTCTTGTTGTTACGAACTCTCCCAATTTATGTCCCACCATTTCAGGTTTTATTTTACGAGTAAACATGTCCTTACCATTATGTATTATTAATTTTAATCCTACGGCTGCTGGATAGATAGTGGATCTTCTAGACCAAATAGGTTTTGTTTTTTTAATGCTTAAATTTTTTAAAAGGCTTTTTTCAATAAAAGGTGTTTTCCATTTAGATCTTGACATAGTTGTATTTTATTTACTTTGGCGGGTTTTAAAACCTTTTGTAGGTTTACCCCAGGGTGTAACCGAAGGGCGCCCTCCCGATGTTTTACCTTCCCCACCACCATGCGGGTGGTCTATAGGATTCATGGCTACTCCGCGGACAATAGGTCTTTTCCCTAACCATCGAGATTGCCCAGCTTTTTTTAATTTTATAAAGCGATAATTAGAGTTGCTAACGATTCCGGTAGTGGCCATTGTTTTTATGTCGAACCAGCGGTATTGTCCTGATTTTAGGCGTATTTTCGCTAATTTGTTAGTCTTTTTCACTATTTGGCCAGAAGAACCCGCAGCACGTAAAATTTTCCCGTTTTTTCCGGGTACTACACTTAGATTGTATATTGGAGTTCCGGTAAAAATATATTTAAGGGTCTTACTATGTCCATTTTGTATACCATTTCTTGTTGAATTTGATCTAATAATGTCACCCTTTTTCGCGTTCGTAGGTGCTATTATATATGTATGTTTTTTTGTGTCAGGATTAAAAATTCTTGCTATAAACCCGGATCGATTTGGGTCGTATTCTATACCTACAATTATTCCCTGTGTTGAGTGACGTTTTAAATCTACGTTACGGTGCAAACGAATATGCCCTCCTCCTCTATGCCAAGCAGTAATATGTCCGTTGTTGTTACGTCCATTAGATTTATTCCAGTTAGATGTTTGTGATTTTAGGGGTGGGGCCAGAAGTTTTTGTTTCTTTGAGTTCATATTATATATTAATTATTAAAGTTATGCCTTTTATTATCGGTACTCCCATTCCAGAAGATAAAATTTTGGTGCAGTCTGTTTCACAAATTTATGGTATTGGTTTATCACAATCTAAAATTTTATGTCGAAAAGCAGGATTCGGTCAGGATTGCCGCGGTAAAAACGTTAGTTTTTCTCAAGGTAAGATCCTAGGAAATTTGGCAGAAAATACATCTTTATTTTTAGGATCAGATCTCCGCCGGTTTCATAATGATAAAATTCGTCGATTATGCTTAATGTCGTCGTATCGAGGTTTGCGCCATAAAAAAGGTTTACCTGTCAGAGGTCAGCGTACGCACACTAATGCAAAAAAAAGATTACAATTCAAAATAAATGTTAATTAAACTTTACGACTATCGCGCTAATATTTATAATTCCAAAGAATTTGTTTTAGCAGGAAACACTATAAAAAAAACGTTTAATAATTCTAAAGGGATGTCCACTAAAACATTATTACGTCCTATAAGATTTTTGGAAAACGAGCAAAAATTGGGATCTATATATATAAATTGTACTAAACGTAATATTTTTTGTACTTTAACTGATACCTTAAGTAAGAAAGTTAAAAGTAGTTGCTCTTTAAGAGTTCCAAATTATAAAAATGAATTTAATGAAAGAGAAAATCTTTATACGCGAGGTTTAGTATTAGGTAAGTTTTTTGGCAGTAAAGTAGTTTCTTTAGGTTATAAAAAATTTTTAATATATTTTACAGGATCAAATAAAGGTCGTTCGGGTGTCCTAAGAAGTCTTAGTAAAACTGGTATTGAAATATACTCTACAGTACTAATTACGCAAAAAGCGCATAATGGTTGTCGTCCAGCTAAGAACCGCCGTAAAAAGTTTCGTACTAAAGTTAAAGGTATTTAATAAATGTTGTTTGCGAAGGAGTGACTGAGAGGTTAATAGTGTCAGATTGTAAATCTGTTGGTTTTTCCATCATAGGTTCGAATCCTATCTTCTTCTTAACTTATTTAAATGAAATCTCAATCTAAATTGATTCAACGACATCCTTTTCATTTGGTTGACCCAAGCCCTTGGCCGTTTGTAGCAGCTTTAGGGGGTTTAAGTTTGACCTTTGGTGGAGTATTGTATATGCATAATTATAGTGGGGGTGGTCAACTGTTAATTTTAGGAGTAATAACTATTTTATACGTGATGTTTACTTGGTGGAGAGACATTATCCGTGAGGCTTTGTTTGAGGGTCAGCATACCGTTGCCGTCCAGCAGGGGTTGCGCATGGGTATGATTCTTTTTATTGTCTCCGAGGTTATGTTTTTTTTTGCGTTTTTTTGGGCATTTTTTACTTCTTCCCTAGCTCCAGTATTTAATATAGGAGGTGTTTGGCCTCCTTCTGGTATTGAGGCAATAAGTCCATGGGGATTGCCTCTTTTAAACACTATTATTTTACTATCTTCTGGAGCTAGTGTTACATGGGCTCATCATGCAATTGTTGCAGGTTCTAAAAAGGAGGCCTTGTATGGTTTAGCGGTTACTACAATATTTGCAGTTGTTTTTACGTGCTTGCAAGGTTTTGAATATATTAGTGCTCCTTTCTCGATGTCCGATAGCGTTTACGGTTCAGTCTTTTTTATGGCTACAGGCTTTCATGGTTTTCATGTAATTATTGGTACTATATTTTTAGTTATATGTACTTTTCGCTTATATTTAGATCATTTTAGTCGCCAACGGCATTTTGGATTTGAAGCTGCTGCTTGGTATTGGCATTTTGTCGATGTTGTTTGGTTATTTTTATTTTTAAGTATATATTGGTGGGGTTTTAATGTTGTAATTTAAAAAAGTATTTTAAGGTGTGGGCGATATCAAAATATTTAATAAAAGCGATTTAATTAAGCTTTGTATTTCTTGCCCGGTATTTAAAAAGTATTGGCGCTTTAATCTTTGGTCCAAAGATTGTGTTGAATACAATCAACTTAAATATTGTAGTTTTTATTTATCCAAATACACTTTTAATTTTACTAAGAATTTTATTCTAAGATACTTTAGCCGATCTTTTCTATTAATTCTTTACGATAGTCCTATTTTTATAAAGTTTATTAAGTCAGGGTTTATTAAGCATATTGATTTTAAGTTTTTACTTTTTTTTCAAGAAAATTTTCTTATGCATTCGAGGCGTCCTAATAAAGATATTGAAAATTTTGTGGATCTATATTTTCAACGGCATATTAGAAAAAGGTTTGAAAAAGATCTTCTTTGTTGTCTCGTGAAGGCAGTTAATGAGCTAGTTCCGCAATCTGTTAGAAGGCCTGTAATCTTACGCTTTCAAGATTGTTATCTGAATAGTGTTTTAGAAGGAACCGATTCCAATTGTTTAAAGGATTTGCCTGGGATAAAGAATTTAATATATAAAAAAGAATTTGAATTTGGAATCGCGGAGATAAACAAAAAATTAGGGATATTTGAACGTCTTTTTACAATATTCGAAAAAAAAATTTATAAGTCTTTTAATATTTATAAAAAAAGTTTATATATTATTTCTTTGGGTTTACCAATCTCAAGCTTTGCTGTTAGTGGAAAGTTCAGTTATAAAGGTATAAATTATGTAAATAAAAAAAATATTTTTTATTCTAATTGTTTTTTAATAAATCAGAAATATTTAATTAATCAATACAGTTTTAAGTTAAAATGTTTTAATTGCCTGTATTTGCTTTTTTTTAAGGGTTTCCAGGGATTTTATTTTTTTTGGTCGCATTCCAATTTAGATATTTTGTTAAAGGGTGCGTTTAATAATAAAAGATATAAAGATTTTGATTATTTATTTGATTTTGCTCTAGAGGGGTTGGAGGAATTCGATTATAGAAAAACTAAGATACAGGCACCGGTACATCATAAAAGTTTTCACATGATAAATCTAAAAGCAACCAGTATTTCTGTCGAAGTTTTAAAAGACTTGCCTACAACCCTAAATAATCATTTTTTAAAGTATTTAAATAAATAATACTTACTTATACTAAGTTGTACGCTAAATAAAATGGAGAGTTCTTAAATTTATAAAAGGGTAAACTTTAGTATTTTTCTTATAAACAACTTTAATTAGGTGATTATTATCTTTTGTATTAGGTATTTATTTTTCGTATTATTATGTTTTTTAGTCCCTTAGAACAATTTCAAATACTTCCATTTTTTAGTTTTGGTATCGCTTTATTTGATTTTTCGATAACCAACGCAATGATTACAACTTTTCTTGGTTTAGGTTTTTTCTTGTTTGTCCATTATTGTCTTTCAGTTTATAGTTTTAGTTGTTTTCCTAACCGTTGGCAATTGCTTATTGAAGGACTCTATTTAACTACGGCAGGTCTAATTTGGGACAGTATTGGTCCAGCGGGTCAAAAATATTTCCCATTCATTTTTATGATCTTTAGTTTTATTTTGATTTCTAATGTTTCAGGTTTAGTACCTTACTCGTTTACTATAACTAGTCATTTAATTCAAACAATGGTATTGGCTCTTAGTGTTTTTATAGGGGTAGTAATAATTTGTGCATCTACTCATGGATTTCATATGCTAAGTTTGTTTCTTCCGGGTGGGACTTCCTTAACTTTAGCATTTTTATTGGTACCTATAGAAATAGTTTCGTACGTATTTAAACCTCTTAGTTTAGCGGTTCGTCTTTTTGCTAATATGATGGCGGGTCATACTTTGCTTAAAGTAATTGCAGGGTTCGCGTGGGCTATGATGGGAAGTGGGGGGTTACTGTTGTTAGCACATATTGTACCTTTGGTTGTTTTGGTTATTCTTTTTGGTCTTGAATTAGCAGTCGCTCTGATTCAAGCTTATGTTTTTACAATTTTAAGTTGCATTTACATAAACGACGCAATAGTTCTTCATTAGCGTAACTTGATAAGATTATTATAAAAGAATAAATTAAAGCATTTTTAGCTCAGTGGATAGAGCAACGGTCTTCTAAATCGTGGGTTGTAGGTTCGAATCCTATAAAATGTAAGGCATGAAATTTGCTTTAATATTTCAAAATGATACCGCGGCTTTTTTGCCTGAGTTATTTCTTGCAATCTCGTTGTTAGTTGTATTGCTACATGGTAGTTTTCTAGGTGTATCGGCTGCATCTCTTTATACTTATCTTACACCAAGCATGGTGCGTCTCACTTCAATAATTTTATTTTTAAGTCTTATCCTAGTTCTTAATAATCCTGTGGAATCTCAAACATTATGGAATTCAATTTTTATTACAGATCATCTAGCGACTTGGTCAAAAATTATTATTATTTTAGGTTTGCTATTTTGTGTTTTAGTAAGTGAGGCTTATCTTTTTTCGGCTCGATTTAGAGCTTTTGAATTTTTTTTTTTTATTATTAGCATTAGTTTAAGTTTATGTCTATTAATATCCTCGTACGATTTTCTTTCTATTTACCTAAATATGGAGTTTTTATCTCTTATTTTTTATGTGTTAGCCACATGGAAAAAAAATTCCTATTTTTCTGCTGAGGCTGGTCTGAAGTATTTTATTCTTGGATCTGTCGCTTCCATATTTTTTTTATTTGGGGCCTCTCTTATTTATTTTTCTATGGGAACTACGAATTTAGGATCTTTGGCTTTATTAACGGAGAATCTTAATACGTCTTCACCATTTATGTTTTTAGGCTTGATTTGTACAATTTCAGCGTTGTTGTTTAAATTAGGCGCGGCACCCTACCATATGTGGATAGCTGATGTTTACGAGGGATCACCAACAATAGTTAGTCTTATTTTTGCTGTCGTTCCTAAAATTGCTGTATTCATAGTTATATTACGTCTTTCTTTTTTAAGTTTCTGGTCTTTTTTCCCCGTGTTCTGGGAAGACTTTTTTTGTTTGTGTGGTCTTTTAAGTCTTTTTATTGGTTGCCTATGCGGTTTAGGGGAAACAAAAATTAAAAGACTTCTTGCTTTCAGTAGCGTTGGACATGTTGGTTTTCTTTGCATAGGGTTGGCGAGTGGTAGTATAGAAGGTGTTCAAGGAGTTTTATTTTATCTTTTTATATACATGTTAACTGCTGCATTTTTATGGATTTATGTCCTCCATTTGGATTTAGGTCTAACGACTACTACTAGTTTTTTAACTTTTGCTGATTCTATTGGGTTAGTTCGTTCAAACCCAGTTTTTGGGTTAGGGGTTGTTTTAATGATTTTCTCGCTAGCGGGTGTGCCGCCATTAGGTGGTTTTTTTGCTAAACTTAATATATTTATTAGTTTAGTCGACGCTTCTTTCTATCTTGTCGCTATATTTTCAGTTTTAACTAGTGTTATTTCAGCGTTTTACTATATACGTCTAATAAAAATTTTTTATTTTGAAAAAAATGATAATTGGTTCTATTTTGCACCGATATCAAAAGGTGCATCTTTGGTTTTAGTATTAACCGCAATAATTGTTATATTTTTTATATTGAGTCCTAATCTATTTTATTTATTAACATATAAAATAGGTTTAGGTTTAATGATTTAAAAAGATGTCTTTTACTCAAGATTTAAAACCTTCTTGGCAAACGTTTTTTCCATCGGTTTTTAGCTCATCGTTGAGCGGTTTTTTTACAAGGTGGTTTTTTTCCACAAATCATAAAGATATTGGTACGTTATATTTACTTTTTGGGGCTTTTTCTGGAGTATTGGGAACAGCTATGTCTGTTCTTATTAGATTGCAGCTAGCAACTCCAGGAAATCTGTTTTTAGGAGGCAATTATCAGCTTTACAATGTTATTGTAACGGCTCACGCCTTTCTAATGATTTTTTTTATGGTTATGCCTGTTTTAATAGGAGGTTTTGGTAATTGGTTTGTACCTTTAATGATTGGTGCTCCAGATATGGCGTTTCCGCGTATGAATAATATAAGCTTTTGGTTGTTGCCCCCGTCGCTAATTCTTCTTTTAGCATCCTCTTTGGTTGAGGCGGGAGCAGGTACTGGGTGGACTGTTTACCCGCCGCTTAGTGGTATTCAGGCGCACTCAGGGCCATCAGTTGACTTAGCTATATTCAGTCTTCACCTTTCAGGTGCAGCCTCTATTTTAGGTGCTATTAATTTTATTACAACTATTTTTAATATGCGTGCCCCGGGTATGAGTATGCATCGTTTACCTTTATTTGTTTGGTCGGTTTTAATTACAGCATTCTTACTTTTGCTGTCGCTTCCTGTTTTAGCCGGCGGTATTACTATGCTGTTAACTGATCGGAATTTTAATACTACGTTCTTTGATCCAGCTGGTGGTGGTGATCCTGTTCTTTACCAACATTTGTTTTGGTTTTTTGGACACCCCGAAGTTTATATTTTAATCTTGCCTGGTTTTGGTATCGTTAGTCACATTTTAGGTACTTTTTCCAGAAAGCCTATTTTTGGTTATTTGGGGATGGTTTATGCGATGCTTTCTATTGGTATTCTTGGATTTATCGTGTGGGCTCATCACATGTTTACTGTAGGATTAGACATAGATACTCGTGCTTATTTTACCGCAGCTACTATGATTATTGCAGTTCCAACTGGTATTAAAATTTTTAGTTGGATTGCCACTATGTGGGGAGGTTCTATCAGACTTAAAACACCTATGTTATTTGCGATAGGTTTCCTTTTTTTATTTACCATTGGCGGTTTAACCGGTGTGGTATTAGCAAATTCAGGTGTTGATATTGCTCTTCATGATACTTACTACGTAGTTGCTCATTTTCACTATGTTTTAAGTATGGGTGCAGCATTTACAATGTTTGGGGCATTTTATTTTTGGATTGGTAAGATGACAGGGTTAGCATATCCAGAAATTTTAGGTCAAATTCATTTTTGGCTTATGTTTATAGGGGTAAATCTGACGTTTTTTCCGATGCATTTCTTAGGTTTAGCTGGTATGCCGCGTCGTATTCCAGATTACCCGGACTCTTATGCTGGTTGGAACGGCATTGCCTCTTTCGGATCAATATTATCTTCAGTTGCGTCGTTATTTTTCTTTTATGTTGTTTATTTAACTCTTACCCAAGGATCAATAGAGGAGGCTAACCCTTGGGTTAAGAACAGAGGTTTAGCGTTTCCATTATTACCACGCAAAACTTCTGGAAGTAGTCAATATTAAACTTATTTAGCTTGATTAAGTGTAGTTAAAAGGGTTTTTTGCCCGATACAACCCTAGGGCCTGTAACTCAGTGGTAGAGTGTACGCCTGATAAGCGTAAAGGCGATCGTTCAATCCGATCCAGGCCCAAGTCTCTTTCGTCTAGTGGTTAGGACATTGCTTTTTCACGGCAAAGATATGGGTTCAATTCCCATAAGAGATTTTATTTGTAGTTGGTTTATTAAGAGTTTACTACTGATTAATACAATTTTTTTATAATATAATGTTTCGTTCTTTGATTGTATACGCTACAAGTCTTACACGACTTTTACCTGTTCAAACATTTCAAGTTTTTGGACATGAGATTGTTATAAATGTATCTAAAAAATATTTGTTGGCTACATTAATGTTTTTACATCATCACAGTAATAGTAATTATCAATTGCTTACGTCTATTTCTGGTGTTGATTATCCAGAGAGAGATGAACGATTTGAAATTGTCTATGATCTTTTAAATATAAGATCTAATTCTCGAATTAGAATTAAAACCCAAACAGACGAGATAAATCCTTTGCCATCTGTTGTAAGCATCTACCCTTCGGCAAATTGGTGGGAACGTGAGATTTGGGATTTATTTGGCGTATTTTTTTCGGGCCATCCTGATTTACGACGACTTCTTACAGATTATGGTTTTGAAGGTCATCCTTTAAGAAAGGATTTTCCGTTAAGTGGTTATTTTGAGTTACGCTACGACGAAGACCAGAGAGTTGTCGTTTGTGAGCCTATTGAATTAACTCAAGAATTTCGTACCTTTGACTTTCATATTCCTTGGTCTCAAGATTTAAAAAAGATTACATAATTAATAATATTTTATGGTAAGATGGAATTTAAATGCAATACTTAGTTGGGTAGATTCTCATATTATTGATTATCCAACGGCCATGAATTTAAACTATAATTGGAGCTTTGGTTCAACTGCGGGGTTTTGCCTTCTTATTCAAATATTAAGTGGGGCCTTTTTAGCGATGCATTATGCAAGTGAAACCCATTACGCTTTCTCTAGTGTCGAGCATATAATGAGAGATGTAAAAAGTGGTTGGCTTATTCGTTATATGCATGCGAATGGTGCTTCTTTTTTTTTTATCCTAGTGTATGCGCATATTTTTAGAGGTTTGTATTATGGTTCTTATATGGAGCCCCGCCAACATTTATGGTGGTCTGGTGCCCTTATTTACGTTTTAATGATGGCAACAGCTTTTATAGGTTACGTTTTACCATGGGGTCAAATGAGTTTTTGGGGTGCAACTGTTATAACGAGCTTTTTTTCCATTATTCCAGTAATAGGAAAAGAGGTTGTTATGTGGATATGGGGAGGATTTACTGTAGGAAATCCTACTTTAAACAGGTTTTATAGCTTACATTATTTATTACCTTTTTTAATAACAGGTATGGTTTTTGTTCATTTAGGTTTATTACATAAAGACGGATCTAATAATCCATTAGGTATAAAGACTAAAACCGCGAATATTAATTTTTACCCGTATATTTATGTCAAAGATTTAGTTGCGTTTTTTGCGTTAGTTCTTTCGCTTTCTATTTTTGTTTTTTATTTCCCAAATGCTTTAGGAGAACCCGATAATTATCTTGAAGCAGATCCCTACAGTACTCCAGCCCATATCGTTCCAGAGTGGTATTTCCTGCCGTTCTATGCTATCCTAAGAGTTATTCCAAATAAAGTAGGTGGTATACTTGCTATGGGGGGTGCTATTGTAATGTTATTTTTATACCCTTTATTAAATACTTCTATACTTCGTAGTGGTAATTTCCGCCCTGTTTATGCCGTAGTTTTTTGGCTTTTTGTTGCTGATTTTTGTCTTCTAGGTTGGGCTGGTACTACTCCGGTAGACGACTATTTTAGATTTATAGGTGTTTTTGTTTCTATTGGTTATTTTGCTTTTTTTATTTTTGGGGGGTTGTTTGTAGGGTGGTTGGAAAAATTTTTAATGTTACACGCTATTAAAATGAGAAGTACCACTACAAATTCCTTTACAGATTCAAAGGATTTAAGAAATCATCCTAGTTATAAATTAGGTGTATTTGATTATTTAACTCCTAAAACTTTTCCTTAATATAGATTTTTAGGTATTTTTGTGTGTCATTAAATTTTATTATGAATATTTCAAAAAGGAATCTTAATCTTTGTACTTATTTTTTATTGTTTGCATTTTTTTTATTAAATCCTTCTAAAATGGCGTACATGGATGCACCTCATCCATGGCAGGTTGGTTTTCAGGATCCGGCTACTCCTATTATGGAAGGTATTATTTCTTTTAACGGTCTGTTAATGACTTTTATGCTTCTTATTGCATGTTTTGTTGGTTGGCTATTATACCAATCTTTAACGCTATTCAATGAACAAGCTAACAAGGAGCCTGCAAGCTTTAACCATTCTACATTACTCGAAGTTGTTTGGACAATCATTCCTGCAGGTATTCTTATGATTATTAGTATTCCATCGTATAACTTGCTTTATGCAATGGAAGAAGTTATTGATCCTAGTTTAACTATAAAAGTAGTAGGACACCAATGGTATTGGTCTTACGAATGTTCCGATTTTGAGGTAGCTCCAAAGGTTACAGGAGAAAATTTGGAATTAATTGAAAAAAGTGTTAAAAATTTAAAAGATTGGGTAGAACTTGTCGAATCTCATGAGTTAGGTGATAGTAAAAAAGAAATAGAGAATCCTACGACCTTAATAAATAAATTAGGTTTAAATAAAGGAAATACCTACGAACACGTTATAGATTCAGAGTTAGAAAGTCTTAAGGAACAATGTAAACACGCGGAAAAAGAGTTTCAGAAAGCGGGTGTTGGATTAGGTAAGGCTAAAGCTGATTTTAAAACGGCTGGTATAGATGTTGTTGCGGCTCGAGCAAATAAAGCTAGTGCAGAAACTATTAAGGCTAGGGTTGAGCTACTGGGTAATAATTCGTCTTTTAGACGAGGTCATTTTATTCTTGAAAATGGGTATAAAGGTTGGGATAACACTTTGAGAGTAAAAACTAAGGAGATCTCAGAGGTTATTAATGAAAGATTAATTAGAGCAGAACAGGAACTTAAAAGTGCTTCTTCTATTTTAAATATAACTTCAACAGGTTTAAATTTAGAAGAGTTAAATAAAGCTAAAACTATTGCAAATAGTTCAGAATCTGAGTTTATAGCTTTTGATCGTAAGGTTTTCCCAGTATCTATAAGATTAGAAAAAGCTACAGAAATCTTAAAAAAGGCTGATTCCACGCTGGAAACATTTTCTTCAATTTCGAATAGGGCTGAAAAAAAATTAGAAAAAGCATATTTAACTTTTAATGACGCAAAAAGTTTTTTAAATAAAAAATATGTCGAATCTGTTGGTTCAAATGCATTTGTAGGATCTGATAGTTTTTGTGATTCTAATTATGATATGAAATTTAACGAAGTTACGGTTAAATTTGATGAAATTAAAAATGATTTTAATAGGGCTGAAAATTGGTTTAATAGTGCGGAAGAAGAGTTACTAAAAGTTTATAGAAAACTAAAATTAGCTGAGAGTCATGCTAATGATATTGAAGCATCGTTTAAGGATACTCTTCTAATAGAAACAGAAGGAGGTGGGAAAAGTTTTAAAAATCCGGTTTCTTATTTTGATAATTTTCTGTGGGAGCGCTATAATGAAGATCTTCTAGGTTACGAGACCCAATTACGATGTGGGAAATTAGAACTTGAGTTAGCGAAAAACGCGTTAGAAAAAGCTCAATTAAATTTAAATGACAAGATTGAGCAATTGATAGAGGTTGATATAGAAAAATCGACGTTGTTATTAAAGTCTTTGGAATTAAAGGAGGATCATTTATCGCTTTCAAATATTAATCAAGTGAAAGAGGATATAAGTAAAGTAAAGACTTTAGTTTTGGAAAGTTTCAATAAAGAAATTGAGTTAGATTTATATAAGGATGATAGCTTTAAAACTAACAAGCTATATAGTGTAGTTAAAGCAAAAGCTTCATTGGACTTATCTAAATTACAAAAAGAAAATAAGGTGTCGGATTTAAATTTAGAAGATCCGATCATTAATAATGATGATCATATAGACCAATATTCTAGATACGGCAAAGTGTGTTTAAAAAGGATTAAAGAGGAATTAAGTTTAGCGGAGGATAATTACAATGATATGTTTGATAAATTAACAAAATCGTTATCTTTATTAGCAATGCACGAAAATCATCTAGTTAAATCTTATAATATATTAGATCAAAAATTATGGGATATGCATTGGTTTTCTTATAACTCAGCAGTTAACAATATTAACTCTAATATTGAATCTGCAAATAATCTTTTATCTGATTGTGATTTATTTGATATTAAATTAAATCCAAATTTTTTAGGCATTAAGATTTATACAGAATTATTAAGATCTCAGGCTGAATTAGATAATATTAAGTCCATATCAGAAGTTCTCGCAAGAGATATTAACAAGAACTCGAATACTTTTGATAACATTTATTTAAATGAAATGTCTTCCGATAACTCAGGTAATCCATTAGATAATTCAGGTAGCAGCTCAGGTCTAGGTTCGCCAGACAGTACCGATTCTAATAATGGTTCTGATAAGGCAATAGATGGATTAAGTAAATCCCATGAAGATATTAGAGAAATATTGTCCAGCATCGAAGATAAAGAAATAACAGCGTCCCAAACAGATTTATTTATCGATATATTGCAAACTTTTAAGGAGTTAGTAGAAACGCTTGAGGAAACTGATGTTAACGGGGTAAGAAATCTTTTATATAAATTACTACCATCCATTATTGAAGACAACTCAAGTAAAAATAAAAAAATAAAGGAGGAGATCAATCTTATTTTGGATCTTATAAATGGTTCTCAGGATAATAACGAAGACGCAGAAAGACAACGTATTAATTTTGATTCTTATCTTATTGCGGACGACGATTTAGTTATACCTAGCGCTCATAGTACTGGAAAAGCTGGTAAAGTTTTTCGTCTTTTGGAAGTAGATAATCGTCTTTTTGTCCCAACTAATACGCATATTCGTGTACTTGTGACTTCGGCTGATGTTTTGCATTCGTGGGCTGTTCCAAGCTTAGGTATAAAAGTTGATGCGTGTCCCGGTCGGTTAAATCAAGTTTTCCTTTTCGTAAAAAGAGAAGGGGTATTCTATGGTCAATGTAGCGAGTTATGTGGTGTTAATCATGGTTTTATGCCTATCGTAGTACAAGCTGTTAATCAAGATGATTATTTAAGCTGGGTTGGAAAAAGATTATGCTCTTAAATTCTTTATTTTTTATCTTAATTTTGGGTATTTTAGGTTTAATTATTATACCTTCGAGTTATAAACTAATTCTTAGACAATACTCTTTATTTACGACAACACTAGTTTTTATTCTTTCTTTATTCTTATGGTTAGGTTTTGACCAATCCACATCAAAATTTCAATTTATTACAGATAGTCTATGGTTACCCCTAGCAAATATAAATTTAATTTTGGGTGTAGATGGTATTTCTTTGTTTTTTGTTCTTTTAACTACTTTAATTTTTCCCCTTTGTTTATTGGCATCGTGGACATTCAATAAAGGGGATTTAAAAACTTATTTAATCAGTTTTTTAAGTATGGAATTAGTCTTACTTTTAGTTTTTACGAGTTTGGACTTATTGTTTTTTTATATTTTTTTTGAAGCTGTTTTAATACCAATGTTTTTAGTTATAGGTATTTATGGATCGCGTCAACGCAAAATACGTGCAGCTTATATGTTTTTCCTATACACCTTACTAGGCTCATTATTTATGCTTGTAGGGGTAGTATACATTTATTTATCTGTCGGTAGTACAAGTTATGAAGCTTTGTCTGTTATAAAGTTTTCTTCTTATAATCAGAAATGGCTGTGGTTAGCTTTTTTTGCGTCATTTGCAGCTAAAGTGCCGATGTTACCGGTTCATATATGGTTACCGGAAGCTCATGTAGAGGCTCCTACAGCAGGCTCGGTTATTTTAGCCGGTATTCTTCTAAAATTAGGATCTTATGGGTTTCTGCGTTTTTCTTTAGGCCTTTTTCCTGAAGCTTCTATATACTTCACTCCTTTTATCTTTAGTTTAAGCGTTCTTGGGGTAGTTTACACGTCTTTAACAGCGATTAGACAAACAGATTTAAAACGTCTAATTGCTTATACTTCAGTTGCTCACATGAACTTAGTTATGATTGGGTTATTTACTGGTACCGTAATTGGAATAGAAGCCGCAATATTACAAAGTTTAAGTCATGGGTTTGTATCGTCAGCTCTATTTCTTATTATAGGGGTTCTTTATGATAGATGGCATACTCGTGGTGTTAAATATTATGGGGGATTAACCCATACGATGCCAATATTTATTATTATTTTTCTTTTTTTTACAATGGCTAATTTAGGCTTACCTGGAACTTCTAGTTTTGTTGGTGAATTCCTTCTATTCGTTTCTGCCTTTGAAGCTAATACAACCTCTTGTTTCTTTGCTGCTACATCTATGATTTTAGGCGGAGTTTATTCTCTTTGGTTATTTAATAGAATCGCTTATGGTAATATTAAGCTTGTAGGTTCTGATTTAAGTTATAGGGAATTTGTAGTGTTTTTTCCCTTAGTGCTAGGTACATTGGTTATGGGAATTTATCCTGATATCTTTTTTTGCCCTATGCATGCATCAGTTTCTAACTTAGTTTGGATTGATTTATGGATATAATTTACGTCTCCAAATTTTGTTTAATTGGTAATTTTAAGTTCTTTTAGTCTAATGGCGAGGATATTGTCTTTTATAGGCAAAGGTGTGGGTTCGAGGCCCGTAAAGAACTAGGATGTATTTAAATATAGTTTTTCTACCCCTTTTAGGTTCTATTGTGTCAGGGTTTTTTGGACGTTTTCTTGGGGGTCGGGGATCTTGTCTTATTACTATATTTTGTGTTAGTCTTACTTTTTTATTAAGCTGTCTAGCTTTTTATGAGGTAGGATTAGCAGGAAGTTCTACCTATTTATCTTTGATGACTTGGTTAGAATCTGATTCGTTTCACGTTGATTGGGCTTTTTGCTTCGATAGTTTAACTGTCGTTATGCTTATTGTAGTTACTTTTATTTCAACTTTGGTCCATTTATATTCTACAGAATACATGGGGGAAGATCCACATCTACCTCGTTTTATGAGCTATTTGTCTTTGTTTACATTTTTCATGTTGATTCTTGTTACTGCTGATAATTTTGTTCAAATGTTTGTAGGTTGGGAAGGTGTTGGTCTTTGTTCTTATTTATTAATCAACTTTTGGTTTACTCGTATTCAGGCTAATAAAGCGGCTATCAAAGCTATGGTTGTCAATAGAATTGGTGATTTTGGATTAGCCTTAGGTATATTTGGTATTTTTATTTGTTTTGGTTCTGTTGATTATGCTACAGTGTTTGCGTTCGCGCCTCAATTATCGTCCTCTACTTTATCTTTTTTAAATATTGAATTTGAAGCATTTAATTTAATAGGGGTTCTTTTATTTGTTGGTGCTGTGGGGAAGTCAGCACAACTTGGTTTGCATACGTGGTTACCTGACGCAATGGAAGGCCCCACCCCAGTTTCGGCCCTAATTCATGCTGCGACGATGGTTACTGCAGGTGTTTTTTTGTTAGCTCGTTGCTCTCCTCTTTTAGAATATTGTCCTGGAGCTCTTGTAATAATAAGTTTGGTCGGCGGTATGACTGCTTTTTTTGCAGCAACCACAGCATTGGTTCAAAATGATTTAAAAAGGGTTATTGCTTATTCAACTTGTAGTCAATTAGGTTATATGATATTTGCGTGTGGTCTTTCTAATTATTCGGTTGCTATTTTTCATTTAGCTAATCATGCTTTTTTTAAGGCTCTTCTTTTTCTCGGTGCCGGGTCTGTGATACACGCAGTAGGAGATGAACAGGACATGAGAAAAATGGGAGGGTTGCGTCGTTTATTACCTTTTACATATGCTATGATGGTTATTGGTTCTTTAGCTTTAATGGGTATGCCTTTCCTTACTGGTTTTTATTCCAAAGATGTTATTTTGGAGGTAGGGTATGCCACTTATTCGACAGCATCCCATTTTGCTTATTGGTTAGGAAGTTTTGCAGCTTTTTGTACGGCTTTTTATTCTATCCGATTACTGTCTTTATGTTTTCTGGTAGAACCAAATGGAAGTCGTTCATTGCTTCTTTCAGCGTCCGAGGGTAGTTGGGCTATAGGTTTGGTTTTAGGGTTATTAGCAATTCCTAGTATGTTTGTTGGGTACTTTAGTCGTGATTTATTTATTGGGTTAGGTACAGATTTTTGGGGAAATTCTCTTTTTTGTTTACCATTTAATTTAAGTATAATAGACGCAGAGTTTATGTCTACTTCTACAAAAATTATGCCATTACTATTAAGTATGCTAGGAGGATTCCTTTCTTTTATCTTATATCGTGACTATAATGATAAGTTATTTATGTGGAAAACGTCTTTAATAGGGAGAAAATTATATACTTTTTTTAACCGTAAATGGTTGTTTGATAAAATTTATAATGAGTATGTAAGTCAAAATATTTTAGATTTTGGTTATCATTTTACCTATAAATCTATTGATAGAGGCCTTATCGAGAGTTTAGGTCCTTTTGGTTTATCAAATGTTCTTTTAAGTCAAGTTAAACAGTCACGTGCATGGCATTCAGGTTATTTGTACCACTATTTAATAATTGTGGTTTGGGGTAATTTATTATTTTGTTTGTGGTTTATTTTAGGTTTTCCTTCTTTACGTGTTGGTATTTTACTTTTATTTTCTGTTTTATGGTTGACCCTATAATTTTTATATTTCTTACTATACTTGGGGCTAGCTTAGGTATTAAAGTTATTAGTACACAAAATCCTGTGTACAGCGGCCTTTATCTTGTTTTACTTTTTTTTTTAGGCTCGGCCATCTCTTTTCTACTTGGCGTAGAATTTATGGCTTTACTCTTTCTTTTGGTTTACGCGGGTGCTATAGCTGTCTTAGTATTATTCGTCGTTATGATGCTAGATGTTAAGGCTATTGAAAATCCCTGGTCTGTAAACCAAAAACGTTTTTTTTATATCGGTATTTCTTTTTTTCTTTTTTTTTTGATCCTATTAATAAGTAATAGCAGTTTGCTTATGGCATTTAGAGTTCGTAGTACCAGCATTATAAGTTTATTAGCATCTTTTAATGTTGTTTTTCATAATGACGACACTAAAAATATTTTAGTAGGTCTACTCGACGAAAACCTTACAGAATTTTTCCGTTTATGGTTTTTTAACGATCAGATCATTAATTCGTTTGATAAAAATATTATGTGGTTTGTTGATTTTGATTCTCCATGTGGTTTAAATGACCCAAGTTATCTTCTTTATTCAACTCATGCGATTTTATTAATAATAGCTGGAGTTGTACTTTTAATCGCTATGGTAGGCGCTATTAGTTTAACCCTCCAAAAAAATTGCCCAGAATCCTTATACAAGCAGTTAGGACGTGAGTCAAAAAATGCTGTATTTACGATAAAAGAGAAGCCGAACTCCGGTTTTTCAAAACCTTTCAATCCCCAAGTATTATCTAAAAATGATTAACATATCTATAAATGAACTTTTAATCTGGGTCAAAAAGGGATCGACAGTTATTCAGGCTTGTCAATCGGCTGGTGTAAAAATTCCAAGGTTCTGTTATCACGATAAGCTTTTTATCGCAGGTAATTGCCGTATGTGTTTGGTAGAGGTAGGTAACGCACCAAAACCTCAAGCTTCTTGTGCACTGCCGTTTATGCCTAACATGAGAATTTATACAAACACTGCGTTAGTTCGTAAGGCTCAAGAATTTGTTATGGAATTACTCCTGTTACACCATCCCTTGGATTGCCCAGTATGTGATCAAGGAGGTGAGTGTGAATTACAAGAGCAAAGTTTTAACTATGGTTCCGACAGAGGAAGATTTTTCTTTTTTAAAAAATCGTTGGGTGACACCTTTTGGGGTAGTCTGATAAAAACAGTTTTAAGGCGTTGTATCGTTTGTACTAGATGCGTACGATACACCTATCAGATAGGTGGAAGTGAGGCCATAGGTACTTCGAATCGAGGGGGTTCCTCTGAGATTGGTATGTTTAAGGAAAGCGTCCTTAAAACAGAAACTTCGGGAGGTGTTATTGAACTTTGTCCAGTAGCTTGGCACAGCTCTAATTTAACTTAAAAAATTTAATGTTTTTCTTAAAAGAATATTATCCAGCGTTAATTTATTTATGTTTTAGTCTTTTGTTAGCATCTGTTATTTTTGGAGCGTCTTATACGTTAGCTATGTCTGAGGCAGATAGCGAAAAGTTATCTTCTTATGAGTGTGGGTTTGATCCCTACGAAGATGCTCGTAACGCCTTTGATGTACGTTTTTATCTTGTAGCTATTCTTTTTCTTCTTTTTGATATCGAAACTGTTTTCCTTTTTCCATGGGCCGCATCTTTAAGTCAACTTCCGGCGATTGGTTATTGGTCAATGATAGATTTTCTTTTTGAACTTGTTATTGGGTTTATATACGCATGGCAAATAGGTAGTTTAGATTGGGAATGAGATCTTTAGATTTTAAAAGACGTAAATCTTACAGTATTTATGAATGTAAGCGTAAAGCTCTTAATGCTGTCGCGACTAATCAAAATTTAAATATTTCTTTGCGTTGGTGGGCCCAACTTGAAAAATCTAAATTGCCAAGACAAAGTAGTTTAAGCAGAGTTCATAACAGATGTGTAGAAACTAGTAGGTCAGGATCTGTAACACGTTTTTATAAACTTTCAAGATTAGAATTTCGTCGCTTAGCTTCAAAAGGTGTTTTCCCTGGCTTTCGCAAATCTTGTTGGTAAAAGTTTGATATTTATTTTTAATAGTTAGGAACATAAAAACTCTAATGCTAAATTTAGTACCTGCAATAGTAAAGAGCAAGTTCCTTTATAATTTTTATTAGTATCCTACTAGTAGTCGTGTTTTAAAGGTTTATCTTGTCGGTCACTTTTATTTTTAAATATATGCCTCAATTTGATATAATGACTTTTTTTAACCAAGTTTTTTGGTTAATTATTATACTTTTAAATTTTTATGTTATTATTTTACGTTTTATGCTGCCTTCTTTAGCTTTTAGTCTTAAATCTCGTTATAAAAATTTAAGATTAACAGATGAGTCGCGTTAATTTCAATAAGTTTATATTGTTAATATTGGAGATGTGGCTGAGTGGCTGAAAGCCTTGGTTTGCTAAATCAATCTATGTTTTTAATGTAGCGTGGGTTCGAATCCTACCATCTCCTTTTATTATTAATAGGTCAAATACTTTGTAATATTAAAAAGAGAAAGTAACTCAGTTGGTAGAGTGTTGGTTTGTCATATCAGTGGTCGCGGGTTCAAATCCCTCTATCTCCAAGTATATTATTTGTCTAATGGTAATTTGGTTTATAAGTATACAAATTTTATACTTGTTACAGGTTCAAATCCTGTATTACCTTATGATTTGTTTACAAAAACCTATTTATAGGTGTGAAGTTTGGTGTTTATCAACTAACTTAGCTAGTTTAAAATTAGTACACAGTTTGTTACCCTTTTTTATTAATTATATAGGATTATCTACTAGAATTAAAAGATTTACATTATTACGCTCACCATTAGGAAACAAAACTTCTAAAGATCAATTTGAAAGACGTGAATATCGTATTTATTTTTATGTCGAAAGTAAAAAACCTTCTGTTATTTTAGCCTATATTAATACATTAAATTATTTTAATGAAGTTAAATCTAAAGTTAGAATTTCAAACACGATTTAACTAAAAAAGATTTGTTTATTAGTGTTCTTTCAAGTATTTCTAGGATAAGTGACCGAGTGGTCTAAGGTATCAGTTTTGAAAGCTGACGCAGCTAAACTGCCGTGGGTTCGAATCCTACCTTATCCTATCGATGAAATCTCAGCTAAAATTCAAGTTATTTGGAAGTATTTTATCTAACGGTAGTTCTAGATTTATGTATCTGCCTGGATATTCGTATACGTGGGTTAAATCGAGAAATAATTTAGATTTGCTAAATCATTTTATTTGGGCAGGTAAACGAGTTAAAGAACAAACAGATATAACAAGTTTTGTAGATCGTTTTCGCAAGGTTTAAACTTTAAAAGTAGGTACAAAAAGTTAAAGTTTTAAAACAGTGTACCTTTTATATTAAGGAAGGGATTTTATCGCAAATTTTAAAATATAATTAAGTGTTATTTAAAGATTTATGCATCAAATATTAGATGTTATTACAATAATAATTAATCTATCGATTAAAATTATTAAATAAAGTGAGTTTGATCCTAGCTCAGAGTGAAGGCTATAAGTCTGCTTTAATACATGCGAGTTGAATGGTTAAAACCATAGCGTACGGGTGAGTAAAAAGCCGCTATCTACCCCTAACTTTGGGATAATTCTATCTCTGAGGAGAGAAAGTCACAGAAAAATACCAAATATTAAAAAGGTACGCCGGTTAGGGATGATTAGGTTTAGTATTAGGTAATCGGCAAATTCAGTTTTGCCGAGCCGAAGATGCTTAGTTGGTCTGGAAGGACGATCAACCACATTGGGACTGAGACAAGGCCCAGGTTTCATTTGAAGGCAGCAGTAAGGAATATTGGACAATGAGCGAAAGCTTGATCCAGCAAGACTTGGTGAAGGATTGAAGGCTTAGGTTGTAAACTTCTTTTTTAATTGAGGATAATGACATTAAATTAAGAATAAGTCCCGACTAACTTCGTGCCAGCAGTCGCGGTAATACGAAGGGGGCTAGCCTTATTCGCCATAACTGGGCGTAAAGGGTCCGTAGGTTGCTCTCTGTAAAGTTATTTGTCAAATACTCTAGCTTAACTATAGAAAGGCATTTAAAACAGGAGAGCTGGAGTCTGGTAGAAGAAAATAGAATTTTTCAATGAGGGGTAGAATCCGTAGAAGTGAAAAAGAATATCGTGTGCGAAGGCAATTTTCTGGTCCAGTACTGACGCTGAGGGACGAAGGCGTAGGTAGCGAACAGGATTTGAGACCCTGGTAGTCTACGCTGTCAACGATGGATGCTAGTTTTTAAAAATTTTAGAGGCTATAGCTAAGGCATTAAGCATCCCGCCTGAGGAGTACGAGCGCAAGCTTAAAAATCAACGGAATTGGCGGGGGTTCAAACAAGTGGTGGAGCATGTGGTTTAATGCGATAATACGCGCGTAACCTTACCAGTTCTAGTAAATCTGTCATTCTTACGGAGACGTATTGAATTTTGGGATTTTCAGGTGTTGCATGGCTGTCGTCAGCTCGTGTCGTGAGATGTACGGTTAATTCCTGTAACTGAGCGTAACCCCTATTTATTTTAGGTTTTTCTTTTTAAAACTGAATAAATACTGCCAGCCACAAGCAGGAGGAAGGTGGGGATGAGGTCAAGTCCTCATGGCCCTTATGAACTGGGCTACACACGTGCTACAATGGGAAGAACAATAAGTTGCAAGGATTTAAATCGGAGCTAATCTTTAAATCTTTCCCTAGTTCGGATTGAGGGCTGCAACTCGCCCTCATGAAGTTGGAATCACTAGTAATCGCGGATCAGGATGCCGCGGTGAATATGTCACTGGGCCTTGCACACACCGCCCGTCACGTCCTGGAAGTTTATTTGGCCAGAAGATTTTGGAACAAACCTTTTTTTAAGGTGTTATAAAAAAAAATATATTTTTTCGAAGATCTTAAAAAAAGGATGTTTCTTTTAAAGGACAGATAAATAACTGGGATGAAGTCGTAACAAGGTAGTCGTAGGGGAACCTGCGGCTGGAATATAAATATATTGTTGGAGGTTAGCCTTCATGTTTAGGCCCCTACCCGAACTCTTACCGAACTCGAGCGTCCTTGCCTAGGCTGCCATACATACTAGTTAATCCTGGGAACCATGGCTATTTTATTAGTAATATGCATTAATTAAAAGTGTGCGTTATAGAGCAGTACGGTTAGCTCGTCAGGCTCATGCCCTGAAGGTCGTAGGTTCAAATCCAACTGGCGCTAGATATTTTTTTATAAAATAATAATAATGTTTAAATGGCGTTAAAAAAAAAGGAATTTGAAAAAAAACTTCAGCATTTTACTATAAATTTTGGACCCCAACATCCCGCAGCACACGGGGTTCTTCGTCTTATTCTTGAATTAAATGGTGAAGTTGTTCAGCGGGCTGATCCCCATATAGGGCTTCTTCATAGAGGTACAGAAAAACTTATTGAGGCTAAAACGTATATACAGGCCTTGCCTTATTTTGATCGTTTAGATTATGTTTCAATGATGTGTCAAGAACACACATATGTTTTAGCTGTAGAAAATTTATTACAAGTGTCAATACCAAGACGTGCGCAATACATTCGTGTTTTATTTGCAGAGATTACTAGAATATTAAATCATTTACTGGCAGTAGGCTGTCATGCAATGGATGTAGGAGCAATGACTCCTTTTCTATGGTCTTTCGAGGAACGGGAAAAATTGATGGAATTCTATGAACGGGTTAGTGGTGCCCGTATGCATGCTAGTTATTTTAGACCTGGGGGTGTGAGCCAAGATATTAGCTTAGGTATCGTTGATGATATTTATACGTTTGCCGGCCAATTTGGGCAGAGATTAGACGAAATGGAGGAAATGTTGACGGATAATCGGATTTGGCAGGAGCGATTAGTTGATATTGGGGTAGTTACGGCGCAAGAAGCCGTGAATTGGGGATTCTCTGGTGTTATGCTAAGGGGGTCGGGTGTTAGATGGGATTTAAGAAAAAACGAACCTTATGAAATATATTCAGAGCTAAATTTTCGAGGAGTCGTTGGTAAAACAGGGGATTGTTATGACAGATATCTAGCAAGAGTTGAAGAAATGAGACAATCTTTAAGTATTATACATCAATGTTTAAATAATATGCCCAAAGGTAGTGTTAAGATCGATGATGCTAAGATAAGTCCACCGTCGCGTAGCGAGGTTAAACAAAATATGGAATCTTTAATTCACCATTTTAAATTATATACAGAAGGAGTTTCCGTCCCGTCTGGTGAAACGTATACAGCCACCGAAGCCCCCAAAGGAGAATTTGGTGTGTATCTAGTTTCCGACGGTAGTAATCGACCGTACCGTTGTAAAATCAAGGCGCCAGGTTTTTCTCATTTACAAGGTCTTAATTTTATGGCTAAATCACACATGTTAGCCGACGTAGTTACTATTATCGGTACACAGGATATAGTTTTTGGAGAGGTCGATCGTTAACTGATTGTTATAAAAGGGGGCGATGTGGTATTCGGGAGATAACGCAGCGGTAGCGTGTTCGCTTTGGGAGCGAAAAGTCATAGGTTCAAATCCTATTCTCTTGATCTTGCCAACACGCTTAATGTTTGTTATGCTGCTTGTATACGGTTAATTATTTTTGAAATACCTTTTGTTTGGTTTATCT